ATCTTTGAGAAAGACTTTTCTTCATAAGAAAAGACTTACTATCTTTGGGATCTGATACTACACCGCTGCTCACAACCTTAGGGGATCCACTTTATTACATAAGTAGATTCCTAATCTATCATCATATAAGTAAGCAGTTCTTGTTGTATCGGCCAAAAACCTTGTTAATTGATCTTTACGGTGCTTCCTCTATCAATTAGATCTTTTATCCATAGAAAAAAAGTATCTAGGCATATATATATTCTATTTCTTCATATTTTGACTTCTATGAAGTTTATTTCTTTGCTACAGCTCATAAAAATCGTTGTTTCGAACGATATATATATGTAGAAAGCCTATTTTTTTGTCTAGTATTTATTTTTTTATTAGTATTAGTGGAGTTGTTCGTTCTTTTCTTTTTTCTATAGTGGAGATAGTCGCACGTAATGACAGATCACGGCCATATTGTTAAAAGCTTGAGGTAAGAAAGGGTTTCGTTCGAGTGCCCTAAAATAGTATTCCAAAGCTTTTGTATGTTCTCCGTTACTTGTGTGTATAAGGCCTATGTTATAAAGTATATAACTTCGATCATAGGGATCAATTTCCAGTCGCATAGCCTCATAATAATTCTGTAAAGCTTCCGCATAATTTCCTTCAGATTGAGCCGACATCCGTTACGGTCGTCATTCGGTTCAAAGAATCTCCGTTCCAGAACCGTACGTGAGATTTTCATCTCATACGGCTCCTCCTTTATGTGTATGATGATAAACATCCATGGAATCAAATCCAAAAAGATTGCAATAGTTTCATTATCAACTTAGCGGGACTAGTATTTTTACACGAAATCTCTAGTCAACCTTCCTGTAAAGGATCTTTTATTAACATCAAGTATGTTATTACTGGATAAATAGTCACTTCAACAATTTCTTTGTCCTCAACGCTGCTAAATTTCCCGGAATTAGTCACTTCAACAGTCTTCGATGGTTATATGGGTATCCAAAATACGAATGAGATGGATGTTTATTGTCCCAACCATTCTAGTTAGTCCCGATCCCGATAAGAAAGGAAGGATTTATTTTTTTTTTTTACAAAGTTTTCTAGTGTTGTTGATTCCTAAGCGTAGTGCTTCTTCCCCCATGCCGCCTATTGGTACTAGTGGAGTAGGATTAACCTAACCCCATAGGTATAGGTATAACCTTTCGCTTAATACTATAAACCTAAAATTGAAGCATATGAGGCTGCATTAATCGGAAATACACGACAGAAGGGATTAATTGTTTTATTTCCAAACTTCACCTTCAGCAAGCGTAGGTTTTTTTTTCAAAATTTTTTGATTTCTCTAGACTGAGATCGGTAAAAAAAAAAATAATCAAATCGCACCATCTCTGTAATAAGTGAATGCCTCTTTTTCTCCAGAAGTTGTCGGAATTATTCGTAATAAGATATTGGCTACAATGGTAAAGGTCTTATCAATAAAATTTCCATTTATCCGAGATCTAGTCATAGGTAGCAATCCATTCTAAAATTTCATTTTTTATCGCGTGATAAAATAATCCCCCAAACAAAGGAATTGTACAATACAGTACGAAATAACGTAAAAATGGACTTCTTAATCAAATAATTTTATCCTACGGCAGGCCTCGAAGTAAGTTTTTTTGTTCGTTTCAATTGATTATGGATTATGTGCGCCTACGCAAATGGAATATGTATGCCTCACTATTCACTCGGTTTAGGGGCATAATCATTATGTAGGAGAGATGGCCGAGTGGTTCAAGGCGTAGCACTGGAACTGCTATGTAGGCTTTTTGTTTACCGAGGGTTCGAATCCCTCTCTTTCCGCACCCTTATCAAGTTCATCAATGTTACTGACCTCAATGTTTGCAAATAGGTATCATTATTCCAACTTTGATGTGGATTCTCTATTCCTAATTTCTTTCTGTAATAAACAAAATAGTGGAATAAAGTGGGCAAGGAATAACAATTTTCCTATACCCACCCACGTCTATACATGAATGGGGGGAAATCCTTGGATCAAAATTATTCTTATTTTAATTAGGTTTAAGTCTGACGAGAATAATATTCTACAACCAGCAATTCATTAATTTTCAAACCAACCCGTTTACTATCTATTATTTGATTGACTAATCCTTTATATTGGAATGGATGCAGAGTCAAATGGGTTGGGGTTGGCAATTCTTCGCGGGGGGCTGATTCAAGAGAATTTTGAATCAGAGTTCTAGATTTTTGTTCATCCTTCGCTGTAATAATATCTTGAGGTTTGCAACGATAACTTGGTATATCTACTATACGACCATTAACTAAAACATGTCTGTGGTTAACTAATTGCCGGGCTTGAGGAATAGTCGAAGCCATACCCAATCGAAAAAGTATGTTATCCAAACGCATTTCAAGTAATTGTAATAAAACTTGACCGGTTGAACCTTTCGCTTTTCCAGCGATACGAACGTATTTAAGCAATTGTCGTTCTGTAAGACCATAATGAAAACGCAATTTTTGTTTT